TGTCATAATGTACCGGAATTGGGTATTTCAGGGGATGGTGAGTCATCTAAGGGATTTGGCATTTGAACAAGAACCTTTGAGCATTTCCCAATCAATAGGAGTTTGATTTATGAGTCCAAATGAGCTCGTGAAAATAGTAACTCGTCTTTCCGCCCTGGTCCCGCGAAATAAGTCAGACTTCAAAAGTCCAATGGAAATAGAATAGGTGCCAGTATCCATAGGCTTGTAGGTATGAGTTCGGATGTAGGCTGTTCTCTAGCCATAGAGAACAGTCGTCTCAGGAATCGTTTAGAGTGTTAGCAGATTTCCTTAGCGAAAAAAAGGGGAAGTCACTTGTCTCTTCGATTGACTTTCATTCAATATCCCATTCCCGCTGCATCGGCTGGTCAAAGATCACCCCAAAATTGATTCAAAAGCTGCGGTTGGCATGGCAGTGTGAGGTGCTCGTCGATCTCTCCGAACCATTATACCCCAAGCCACAGCGAAACAGCCCAAGCGCAAGCAAGCTTGGCCGCCCAGCGTCCTCGAATCATTCAATGTCATCAGCTGAGAATGTAGATCAGTCATCAATAAGTAAGGCCCAGAGAGCACACTTACATTCATTGCCATGTTCGATCTGAGTACAATCGAATTGCTAAGTTACAGCTACTCCTAGTGCGAAGAAAAATAAAGAAAAAAAAGGGACAACAGCGTGTTGTGGTCGCGTACCCTTTGCACAGTGTTCTCTTCTGACTTTTAGACCTCCACTCCCTCTGCCACCATTCAATAGGCTTGACTTTATAGCTTCTTCTTGCTTGAGCTGAGCACGTAAGCCAAGCCTTCACTTACTTATTCGTAGACTTTTCTGGAATCTCCATCTCCTCGTCGCACTTGTCAATCCGCCTTTCAAGAATATCTTGAATAATAGATCCCTCCATAAAGAAAACCGATGGAACAACCACATCACCCTAATCATGAGGAAATGCGCTATGCTATAATATCGCCCAAAGAGCTTCGGCCTTAGCTTTTGCAAAGCTTCTTTTCCCTTTCTTTTTTGCACAACCTCTTCTGTTATAGAGTCCAATCGCGAGAGTCTAAACTTTGTTGCACTGGTCCGAGTTCGCCTGCCTTCTACTTAGTAGGTATGATGGGTGAACCGAACCGAGCCCCTATTAGAGATTAGACGGAGCTTCGTTGGCTGGAATAAAAGCACAATAAGTTGCTTTACAAAAGGAGTCCTTAGTATGTGTCAAAACCGTTATAGTACTACTACACCGAAGTCTCGTACTCGAACTGGCAAGAACGGCCCAGCTTGCTGGCTGACTATTACCTGCTTACTTACTGGCTGACTTGGCAGCTGCCTTGAAAGCCTATTCCGATGGCTCCTTCCTAAATAAGTTATCTAAAAGTCAGTCTTTCTTTTTGTTTTCAACGATCTAGTGCTTGGTCCTTCACCTTTATGAGTAGGACTGACTCCCTTACATAGGTCTTATGTTCAGTACTTCGTATCAGGTTCTATCTATGGGACCTTAACGAGAATTTTTTTGTTCTTTCTGAAAAAACCTAAGAGGTCCGTGACTGACCCTGTGTTCAGCACATGAGTTAGCGTTACCGCGTATTTAGTGGAAGCAGATAGTTAGGGACTGACCTGGTACCACTTTGAGTTACTGCCCCGAAGTACTAGACCAGCTCCTGTTGAAGAATAAGGCTTTTGAGCTGCCTGAGCATTGAATTTGGAACACAGGCCAAACGAAGTCGTACTGAGGACCCTAAGTACTGTCAAATCGGTACGTACAACATCCCCTTGAAAATTGCTGGACCTTCACGAACTTGCTGGAAACGGAGTACCATGCCGGCAGGATCCCTATAAAGAAAGCCGCACAGAAAGAGAAGACTACTTGGAATTCGGTGGGAATCCACAAAGACAGCGTAGGAGATATCGCCCATTATACTGCAATATGGTGAGCATAGCCATGTCTGATGAAAGAGCCACCTGCTGACCTGGTGTTGACGAACAAGTTCCGGAAGCATGCGAACAAGACTTGGGATCGCGGCTCGTACCAGTAAAGCCACAGAAATCAAAGAAGGCGCACGAAGGAAGGCAGTAGCACTAGCTTGAGAATTTGTTCCGAGGAATGCAAAATAGCTGGACCTATTATTGAAGGGGGCTCTAACATCATCAAATTCTGTTATTTAACCCCAGATTAATTATTAATGAGTAGCACAGAAGGCCACTCGCGCCACAGAAGTGGTATATAAGTGGTTATCCTTAGCAGAGTGGTGGTACGACACTACTTATCATACCACAATGAAAATGACCCCATTTGAATTGAAGCCCTCTATCGCTATGCTCCAACACTTATACCTATGCCCCAGCCTGAAGGTTCCAATGTTGCCTCGGCAGAGAGTCATCTCAGGGAGCAGTCGACTGTCATACAGATTTCGAAGGACAGTCAAGGGCACAAGTTAGAATGAAGCAATATGAGGATCAACATAGAAGTGAGAGGGAATTTTCAGTTAG